TGCACTTTTACGTGAACCAATACGTAGATTTCTACGTGAACCGGTTCTCGGTATAGCTTTTGCCATATTGTATCATCTCATAAATATGAGTCAGAAATATATGGATATATCCATTTCATGTCAAAACACATTCTTTATTTGTACGCCGGGTCCTTTAGTGAGCCTGATTATCCTTGTCTTTGTTTATGTCTCGGGTTTGAACAAATTACTCTAATGCGCCCCCGTCTACGGATTAGTCGACATTTTTCACAAATTTTACGAACGGAAGCTCTTATTTTCATATTTGTCATTCCTTATCTTAATTCTGAATCTAATTCTTGGTAGAAAATAAGTTTCTTGAAATTTTTTATCTCGAATCGTATTGAATAAAAACTGCCTAATCTTTTGAGTCCTTGTTTCGGAGTCGATAAATTATACGTCCTCTGGTTGAATCATAACGACTTACTTCAATTTTTACTTTATCTCCGGGCAGTATCCGTATAAAACTACGTCGGATCTTTCCTGAGACATAACCTAGAATCAGATCTTCATTATCTAACCGAACCCGGAACATGCCATTGGGAAGCGATTCAGTAATTAAACCTTCATGAATCCATTTTTGTTCTTTCATTCCAGGTAAAGCCCCCTTGAAGTATCAACTAATAGAGGAGAAAGGATATTAGACAACTCACCCCCTTTCTTTTTTTTTTTTTTACAAATACAAATAGGAAGAGGTTTCGTATCCCATTTGGACATTAAAAGGATTACCATATATAACACAAAATTTCTCCGCCGATTCCTTCTAGTCGAGCCTCCCGGTCTGTCATTATACCTCGAGAAGTAGAAAGAATTACGATCCCCATCCCACCTAAAATTCTAGGAATTCGTTGGGAGTTAGAATAGATTCGTAAACCGGGTCGACTTATCCGTTTTAAATTTAAAAAATTGCTATAAGGTCTTTTCGTATTCCTTCTATGCCGCAGGGTTAAAACCAAAAATTTTTGGTTTTTTTCTCGATGTTTTCTGACGTTTTCGATAAAACCTTCTCGGAAAAGTATTTTAACAATATTTTCGGTAATATTAGTAGATGCTACGCGAACAACTCTTTTTCGATCCATATCAGCATTTCGTATAGAGGTTATTATCTCGGCAATAGTGTCTCTACCCATGATGAACTAAAATTTTTGGTGCCTCAAAATTGGATATAATTAACATGTTTTTCTTTTTTTTTTTTATGAATATGAATTTTTCAAGGTATATGCGTGAGACACAATCTATGAATTAATCTAATTCTTAATCTATTTCCTTTCAAATACCCTAAAGATATCAGGATCTCATTTTATAATACCTCGGGGGCTAATGAAACTATTTTAGTAAAATTTAATTGTCTCAATTCGCGGGGGATTGCGCCAAAAATTCGAGTTCCTTTTGGATTTCCTTCTTGATCAATCACAACTGCAGCATTGTCATCATATCGTATTATCATACCGCTGTCACGTTTAAGTTCTTTACAGGTACGAACAATTACAGCTCTGACTACTTCTGATTTTTCTAGGGACATATTTGGTACTGCTTCTTTGATCACCGCAACAATAACGTCACCAATATGAGCATATTGACGATTACTAGCCCCTATAATTCGAATACACATCAATTTTCGAGCCCCGCTGTTATCCGCTACATTTAAATAGGTCTGAGGTTGAATCATATGAATTTTTGAGTCTATTCTTCCAATGCAAAGGATGAAGAAAATAAAAGAAATACTGTTTGTCAAAAAAAAAGAAACCTGCGGCTTTGTTTCATCCCCAAGACTCGTTTCTGCTGGTTCTACGTTTTTACCCCGAAATAATAAATTGAGTTCGTATAGGCATTTTGGATGCTGCTATTAAAATAGCCCTTCTAGCTATATTTTCGGTTACTCCACCCATTTCATATAGTATTCGACCCGGTTTAACAACAGCTACCCAATATTCAGGGGACCCTTTCCCCGAACCCATACGTGTTTCGGCGGGTCTTACTGTAACTGGTTTGTCTGGAAATATACGGACCCATATTTTTCCACCCCGGCGCGCATTTCGTGTCATTGCCCGTCGACCTGCTTCGATTTGTCTAGATGTGATCCAAGCAGGTTCAAGTGCCTGAAGAGCATATTTACCAAAACAAATATGATTACCTCGATAAGATATTCCCTTCATTCTTCCTCTATGTTGTTTACGGAATCTAGTTCTTTTTGGGTTATAGTTGATGGTTGCTTCGGAATTCCATCTCTACTACAGAACCGGACGTGAGAGTTTCTTCTCATCCGGCTCCTCGCGAATAAAAGGATTCAAAATTGAATTTCAATTCATTTTATTAGATATTAGAACATTTTTATAATATAATTTTTTTTATTCAAGTTTACCAATTAAAAAAAAAAAGAAAGTTCTCGCGGGCGAATATTTACTCTTGTAATCTCTATTTCAGTACTAGCGCTTGTTCATCACTTCTCCGAATAAATGAATTGATTTCCGGTTCATTTCGC